GCATATATACTAAAATTTTTAGGTTTTTAGTTTAGATGGAGAATAAATAAAGAAAAAGTAGAAAAAGGATTTATGCAATCAATAGTGTATTGAATCCATATATAATATAATCAGTCGAATAAAGAACTTCGATTCCTTTAAAGAACTTCGATTCCTTGTTTCTTACTTGGTATTAGAGTTCGAATGAAAACCACCGGATTGCAGGTTGCAGGTAATGACATCATTTTCTATTTTGTAAGGATCCATCAAATAAGGTTTCCTTAGAAAAAGATTCTACAAAAGCAATGATAAATAGATACGAATAGAGCAAGAAAAGAAGGAAATAAAAAAACATAGTATAGAAAAGATATCCAAAATGATATAGAAATCACTATCCTATCCTTAGTTTTTATTTCCTTAAGTTAATTGAATTTCGTTTGATTAGGGCAAAGTTCCTTAAAAACCTCTGCCTTTTTTAAAATATCCTGAACAGTTCCTGTAGGCTGAGCGCCTTTTTCAAGGAAATAGAGAATCGCGGGAACGTTTAAAGAAGTTTGATTATTGATAGGATCATAAAAACCCACTTTCCGAAGATCTCTTCCTTCTCTTCGAGATCGAACATCAATTGCAACGATTCGATAGACGGCTCATCGGGATAGATGTAGATGAAAAAGAACCCCCCCTAGAACCGTATAAGAAGTTTTCTCCTCGTACGGCTCGATCAAAAATGATTCGAAGTTTTGTCTATGGATAAAATTAGAATAAATAGTAAAGGAATCCGTAAAATAAATTAGTCTATAATTTAACTCATAGTCCTTTTTATTTAGCTTCCTTCCTGAAAAAAAATCATTTGTACTCATAACTCAAGTTCAATAATTCTCAAATATCTTAAAGAAATTAAGATTTTAAGAAATTCATATTTTTCTTTTTTTGAGTGGTCTTTAACCCCCCCTTTTTCGTCTCATTTCAAATATATTTGGATTCTTTATTTGGATCCGTGAGGCAATTGAAGTGGTGTTTCCTTGTTCTGGGATCCTTTATCTTGGTTTTAAATCATTGGGTTTAGACATTACTTCGGTGCTTCTTAATCCTTTCAAAATGGTAGCAACATACCCCCTTTTTTGATTTCTTTCTATCAAAGAATCATACCGATGGTTGATTCGTGCGCGATACACTGTGGATCGAAAAAGTTTTAGCCGTTCCAACAAATGAAAATTTGCTCGAATCGGATCCTTTCGATTTCTATATCGAAGATATACTTACGAAGTTGTTCCAATTTATTGATTGGCATTAACCCTAGATCCTTGCCCCTGAGAAATTAATCAATACTTTCTACTCGAGCTCCATCACGAACTATTTACATTACAACCCAATAAAAAAAAAGGGGGGTTCTAGTAGAATAGAAAAACGACGTCGAGCCAAGAGCACCTTCATTCCTATATAAAATGGTGGATGTAAGAATAAGAATCCACACCGGATCGTGTCCTTCAAGTCGCACGTTGCTTTCTACCACATCGTTTTAAACGAAGTTTTACCATAACATTCCTCTAATTTGGAACCAGTATGGAATTGATTCAATTATGGAATCATGAATAGTCATTGGTTCAGTCGGTACAGAGACACAGTCATTTTTCTTTTTTCTTATCTACATAAATAATAAAATAAATAATAAAGATTTTTCTGAAGAAATATTAGCAAGACCCCGGCTTTTTTGTATGAATGGAACTTTTTCTATAAATCTCTATCTCAAAAAATGTCTAACAGAAATATCCAAAAATCTAAATATAGAAATAACATAACTAACAGAACTAACAGAAATCACACGAAGAAAAAAAAATGCTATTTGACTCTGCCTCTTCAAGTGACTCAATAAGATAGACTGACCCATTCCAACTTCCCCAAACTTCCCAAAGATTCAATCCATAAAGAATCATTACAAATCTTTATACTTGAAAAAGTTTCTTACTTCTACATCGTGATTTGAGTCAAGTTTTACAGTAAAGACTCCATTTGATTATCATAAGAAATTTTCTTTTCGAATGGAATTGTCAATGATGTAAAGCAAATAATCTAAATAGATCGAACAAGAAAAAGAAATATCATTGTTAAATATTTAAATTTTAATATTTTAGTGAGGCAAATTCTTTTTCACAAAAATGGAAAGACTTTTTGTCACTCAAATAGGATAACAATACATACCTATAGGCTAAGCACTTACTCTTTTATATGTATTTTCATATTTTGTTTAACCTGAGGTTAAGTAATCTTTCTACAGATCTATGTCCCATCTTATCTTTATCTGGATCACAAAAGGGTTTAGTTACTTTTGCATGTAATTTGAACTCTATTTAGTTCAGTTTGTGAAAAATGAAGATATGATTCCGAAAAGAATCATTCAAAATCAAAAAAGAAAGAGGAATCATATTCTATCCAATATTAGACCAATATTAGACCTTGAAACAGAACCTTGTTGAACAAAAAAGAAGTATTCGGATACAAGGGATATGCTCTGGGACGGAAGGATTCGAACCTCCGAGTAGCGGGACCAAAACCCGTTGCCTTACCGCTTGGCTACGCCCCATTTCTCTTTTTATTGGACACTAATACTAATTAAAGAATAATATGGGTATTCAGTGTTCGTCAATTCCAGCCCAACTATCTATAGAAAATCTTTCTCCTTTATAGAATTTATTATAGATTCGTTGCTAGAATTTTGACATGTGTATATCTAGAATTCAACTGAATTTATTGATCATTACATATAATTCAATTAAGATATTGTATGAAAGTATGATTTCTTCTATTCTCCTTTGAGAATTGGAGGGTTTTTGATTGAGTGGAAAAAGAAGGATTTTTTTGTCTACCTTACTTTCTTCATTTTTCCTTATATCAATAACTCAATCAAAATGCAATTATCTCGACGAAAAAAATGTCTATTATGCTTAATATCTTTAGTTTGATCTGTCTTAACTCTGCCCTTTATCCGAGTAGTCTTTTCTTCGCCAAATTGCCCGAAGCATATGCTTTTTTGAATCCAATCGTAGATGTTATGCCAGTCATACCCCTGTTCTTTTTTCTTTTAGCCTTTGTTTGGCAAGCTGCTGTAAGTTTTCGATAAGATCTTTAATAGTATCCTAGAAAATTCATGATTTATTCGAGAATAATGATAACAATTGATAAGATCAAATAAGTCTGACAGTATGAACCTTCAATTCAAACATTGAAATTCTCGGATAGCCGCGAGAAATCCGGCTCGCCCCATTTCCCGATTTTAATCCTTTTTCCGGCGAAATACCTTATTAGCATACCTTATTAGCTTAGGGTCGCTTCCAATATCTAATTGTCGGTATGAAAGTGATTTGTGGTAATCAAAGACTCTTATTCAAAATTTCAACTTCATTTGAATTTCTGAACATTCTTTTCTATTTCTATAATTCATTTCTTGGTGTCAAGATAGGATATGTGATATAAAAATGGAGGATCTATTATCTTTTCTTTTCTCGTTTTTCTTTTTCAAAAAATGATCTTGGAGGTTGTGTAATGCTTACTCTCAAACTTTTCGTTTACACAGTAGTAATATTCTTTGTTTCTCTCTTCATCTTTGGATTCCTATCCAATGATCCAGGACGTAATCCTGGACGTGAAGAATAAAATCAAAATTTCGTTTTTCTTGCTTGATTTTACAATTTTCTTCATATTTTATTTTAGCTATTCCACACATTTCACTAGGAAAAAAAGAAAAAGGGGTTTGCTAAATTTGAAATAAAAAAATAGAAAGTCATTAACGGAAACGGAAAGAGAGGGATTCGAACCCTCGGTACGAATAACTCGTACAACGGATTAGCAATCCGCCGCTTTCGTCCACTCAGCCATCTCTCCCAATTGAAAAAGATAATTACTATGTTACATTACACATCAAGTAAGGATTAAAGAAAGTATTTCTTTCACATTCTTTATCGTTATTATATAATTAGCAATTCCATTTAGATACTCGAAAGATCCAAATAGAAAAAGAAATAAAGAAGACCTTCTTGCTTTTATTTTGTTCGAAGTGCCCTTTTGGCCTGGCCCGGCCAATACCCAGCCGGGCCTTTTTTTGTTCCAAAAAATTCCCTTTTTTTATTTATAGGCAACATACTCTAAATAGCCAATTTTGTATCTGTGTAACAATTTCCGTTCTGGGGTTTACATAGACTTATCATTTTTGTTATAATGTAAATTGAGAAGGATTTTTGATTCAAAAGAATCAATTGAGTATGTATCAATTTGTATTTTCTTATGTCATTAGGCAAACCCAATTTTAGATTCAAATCCAAGAATCATTCACGAATTCTCAGTCAACGAAGAGTTAATGGTTCCCATTTGTCATAAATTTTGGTTTTTTTGAGTGAAAATATACATTTTCTTTTTCAATAGAAAGTGAGGAGAAGCTTTTTGGCATTGTGTGTTTTGAGATACTATCCAATCAATTGAAGGGGTAGAAATAAAAGGGTAGAAATAAAAAGGGGAAAAAGGGTTTCTTTTCTAATTTTAGAAAAAGGATGAAAAAAGGGATGCAAGTACAATAAACTAAAATTTAGTAATCCAACCCAAAAAGGGAATTTTTGATCCTGATCCTATTGTGTATCGTTTTGGCGGCATGGCCGAGTGGTAAGGCGGGGGACTGCAAATCCTTTTTCCCCAGTTCAAATCCGGGTGCCGCCTCATCAACAAACGAATCGAAATCTCTTATTCTGTTCTATAACTCAACCAATTTTTACCCAGCAGAACAGAATAAGGGGACTGTTAATACTTGGTTGATTCTAAACACCCGTTCTGGGTATTTTGTAAATAAATCTTTGAATCCAAAATGAAAAGAAATATTATAAATGAAAAGAAAGATTATAATGGTCGAAGCAAGACTTCCCGATTCCTTTCTACTACTAATGTAATGTCTACAGATTGGGTCTTGATTGGATAGCCGGCAGATAATTTAACTACTGGTTGGGGGAAGTTCTTTCTATACTGTAATCTACATATATAGACTCGCGAGAATCTCTGAGTGTTTAGGCATTCAATCACTATTAGATTGAGCACTATTAGATTGAGATGGATAATTTCCTTTTTTATAGAAAAGAATAAGTGAAAAAAAGCTTTTTTTTTGAACCCCTCGTCAAGATAAAGAGTATAATAGACTATCGCTCAACTCCTTCAGAGATACAATTGGGAAAGGGTATGTATTAGATCAAATAGGAAAAAATTTGTAATAGATAGCAATTGATCTATTTTTACTTTGAAGGCCAAGAAAAAGGAATGGACCCTCTTTTTTTATTACTAGATGTTCCATTAGTAACATTCCTTTGTAGTTTTATTGTTGATTTTACTTGTGTTTAGTCTTTCCCGATTAGAAATCATATAGGAATTTTTGAAATGGATTTATTTGATTGGTTCATCAATAGTGTTCGGCCAGAATCCCTTTTTGACTCTGGACCATTCATTCTACTATTATTAGTGAGCAATAATGGAATAATTCTATCATAGAGATAAGGGACATCATTCACATGGATATAGTAAGTCTCGCTTGGGCTGCTTTAATGGTAGTCTTTACATTTTCCCTTTCACTCGTAGTATGGGGAAGAAGTGGACTTTAGAAGCACTCCTAATTTAGTTGAGGAATGAAACGGTATCAATTGTTTTATAGATCGTTCTGCAACGCATTTTTGATTTGAATTGAAATCATTTTCAAATCAAAATATCTTCATTTCCAAATTCCATTGGATTCTAGTGGAGAAATGTATTCTATAACAGTAAAACAATTATTTCAGATTCATCGGAATAAATAGATGTATCAAAAGAAATAGAATCGGGTCCTACGTCAATTCCATATATGGATTAATAACTACATATATTGAAGATAGAAGCTAATATAGTATACCTACTTTATTAGAAACAATTTTATACACTACTATAACACTAATAGAGAGTATGGTAAGTAAGAAAAAAATTTCTTACTTACCATACTCTCGGATCTCATAGAAGACCGCCGATGATAGCCCGTTGATTTCATTTAAGACGTAAAAATAGAATACTTTTCATTTGATTTCTTCAACTATTGATAAGAATTCAGAAGTCAAGTGTCAGTTAAAGTTAATCATTTTGACTGACTGTTTTTACGTAAATTATAAGTAGAAAAGCAGTAGGAACTAAAATGAACAGTGCAGTAGCAATAAATGCAAGAATATTTACTTCCATAATCTCATCTTTTTTTTTTTTTTTTTTTTTTCACAATAACTCGGGATTTAATCCCATAGAGATGATAAATCTTTCACCTGTTAATTCAATGAATGCATTACCTATCGATGATCTTGAATCGGATCAATATCATGAATAACAATATCTGAGCTATTAAATGAATTCGTCGTCGAGAATTGAATAGTATAACATACGAACATCTTTTATCCATACCGAATCCAAGATTGGATTCCCGGACCAATCATTTCTTGATCCTTCTTTTCTTTTCTATAACCTACCTTAGGTCTTCCTTATAGAACCATCAAACGAAACGAAATATAACCCCCGTCCGAACTACAAAACCCCAACAAACAATACAAGCGAAGTGGAAAAAGAGAGGAATTAGGTTCTCAATTTTCATGATCAAAATTTCTTTGGAAGACAAAGAAGTATGAGAAAGATGAGTCGCAGGATAAAAGATGGAATATTATATTAACTTCACTATTTTAGTTATTTTCATTTTAGTTTAGAGTTTGTTCTTTGTTCGACAGAATCCTGAAAAAAAGAAGGAAACCCCCTCGGAATTCAATTATGCTCTCTGTCCCTTCTTTCACAGAAAATGGAGAGGCAAATTGATGTACTTATTTGATCCGTCGGGACTGACGGGGCTCGAACCCGCAACGTCCGCCTTGACAGGGCGGTGCTCTTGCCTATTGAACTACAATCCCAGGGAAAGAAGAAGAGATCTAGCAGAAATTTTGGATTCTTTTTTATTCTCTCGTATCAGGTATTTCTCTCGTATCAGGTATTTCTCTCGTATCAGGTATTTCTTAAGAACAAGAGTGTTCTACCATCTGATAGTAGATTGGCAAATTGTTGGGCCGAGCTGGATTTGAACCAGCGTAGACATATTGTCAACGAATTTACAGTCCGTCCCCATTAACCACTCGGGCATCGACCCAACGCCTAATTCATTTTAGACGTTCCACAATCAACTTCCTTTCGTCTACCAGGCAGATTTGACAAATACATATCACTTGATCTAAAAAACAAAGTCCCACTGAGTAGACTATTAGAAGGACTTGACAAATATAGATCACTTGATAGAAAATACCACTCCTATAGTCTTGAGTCTTGGTATACCCCCAGAGGGACTTGAACCCTCGTTTTCTCCGTGAAAGAGAGAGGTCGTAACCACTGGACCATAGGGGCCTATGGCCACCTTTATTCATAAATCAACTAGAAAGAATAGGTTCCGGCCACCTTTAGAAAAAAAGCACTAGAAATACAATAGGTAATAAGAAAAATACC